GACATAAGATCTAAATTGTAAAAAGAATCAAAAGTAGCGGATAACTCTTTTTTATCTATATTCTTGATTACTAATTCAGTTAAGAGGCCTCTATCAACAAGAAAAAAAGTGAATTCTTTTTTTCGTCAAATTATAGGAAAATAAAAAATTTTTGTTCTACGTCTTACGTATGTATATATAATCCAAATTTTGTACCTTCTATACTCACTTATATATATACTTAGATACTTAGATTTATACTAATTAAACTTTGAATTCTAATATATTATTAATTATAATTATTTAATTTTTAATAAGATAAGATATCTTTATAAATAATAACAGGTACAAATAGTAAATTGAGGTATCCTTTAATATGACAACTTTCGACTTTCCCTCTGTTTTGGTGCCTTTAGTAGGCTTAGTATTTCCGGCAATGGCAATGGCTTCTTTATTTCTTCATGTTCAAAAAAATAAGACTGTTTAGATCTGATGGGCCCAACTCTCATCCATTTTTTTTTTCAAAACTAAGACTTGTATCATAACGCAGATACCTATTTATTGTAAGAAGGTATAACATGCGGCGCTTCCGTCGAAAGGAGCTCTTTGACCTGTAGAAAGATGATATGGGGTAAAGGAATTATATCTATTTGAAAAAATCTCAGGATCGCCGGATGGCTGAACTGTAAAATCGGTACATCTATATCTATATATCTATGGGATCATACGAAGGGTATGTTTTTATTTTAGATCTAACCAACTTGATAAATTACTCTTAAAGGTTTACATCAAACTAAGTACTAGTTGATGAGAGTTACTTCGGAAACAAAAAGAGTAAAGTCTAGGGTATTTTCTCAATTCCAATAAAACGAAACCGGATCAAGTATGAGTTGTCGATCAGAACATATATGGATACAACCTATAACGGGGTCGCGAAAAACAAGTAATTTATGCTGGGCCATTATCCTTTTTTTAGGTTCATTAGGATTCTTATTGGTTGGAACTTCCAGTTATCTTGGGAGAAACTTGATATCTTTATTTCCGTCTCAGCAAATCCTTTTTTTTCCACAAGGGATTGTGATGTCTTTCTATGGGATCGCGGGTCTCTTTATTAGCTCCTATTTGTGGTGCACAATTTCGTGGAATGTAGGGGGTGGTTATGATCGATTCGATAGAAAAGAAGGAATGGTATGTATTTTTCGTTGGGGATTCCCTGGAAAAAATCGTCGCATCTTCCTCCGATTCCTTATAAAGGATATTCAGTCCGTCAGAATAGAAGTTAAAGAGGGTATTTATGCTCGCCGTGTACTTTATATGGATATCAGAGGCCAGGGGGCCATTCCCTTGACTCGTACTGATGAGAATGTTACTCCACGGGAAATCGAACAAAAAGCTGCCGAATTGGCCTATTTCTTGCGTGTACCGATTGAAGTATTTTGAGAAATGAGCTGAGAGAATGAATGCTTTCTCAGCAGGAAGGAAAAACTAAAGAATCCCCCTTTTCTATACCATAACTTAACTGAAGTTTCTTCATAACGCTCATTCTAGTCAAAGAAGACGTATACGTAACGTAACAACCACAAAACAAAACTATTTTTGTGGTCTTTTATGTGTATGGAAATCTACACAACTTAATTCAATAACAAAAAAATAAGTAACAAATCGAAAAAATGGATTCATCCTTTCTATTTTATATCAAAGCATTTCGAAATACATAAATTTTTTTATTCCGGACTCTGAGTAGTCAGTGAAAATTTTTAAAAATATAAGATATTTTGATATAATGATAGAAAAGAATATTCATTACTTAAATAAAGCGGTTCTTTCAGGCAGTCATCGATTCGTCGAAAGGGGGATACTTGCTTCGAATTTAACCAATTACTATATCTGGAAACAATATAATATTTTTTTGTTAATTCTTTGAATTCTAAGTGGATTCTTAATCTATTTCTGTATTCTTTCTACATTCAACTACATTCAAAGACTAACTCCGAAATCACAAATAAAAAAAAGTGAATAGATTAATAATTAATAAGTTCGATACTTTGTAATAGAACTCATGCATGAGAGAAATATTGGATGGCGTAGAGTCAACTAATGAGGTCGGTTCATTAAAATTAAAAATTAATAGATGAAATGAAAAAATGTCAAAAAAGAAAGCATTCACCCCTCTTTTATATCTTGCATCTATAGTATTTTTGCCCTGGTGGATTTCTCTCTCATTTAATAAAAGTCTGGAATCTTGGGTTACTTATTGGTGGAATACTAGGCAATCTGAAATTTTTTTGAATGATATTCAAGAAAAGAATATTATAAAAAATTTCATAGAATTGGAAGAAATCCTTCTTTTGGAGGAAATGATCAAGGAATACTCGGAGACACATCTACAAAACCTTCGTATAGGAATCCACAAAGAAACGCTCCAATTAATCAAGATACACAATGAGGATCATATTCATACGATTTTGCACTTCTCGACAAATATAATATGTTTCGTTATTCTAAGCGGTTATTCTATTTT